CAGATACAAAAGGAATTCAAGTACAAATTGCAGGGCGTATCGACGGAAAAGAAATTGCACGTGTCGAATGGATCAGAGAAGGTAGGGTTCCCCTACAAACCATTCGAGCTAAAATTGATTATTGTTCCTATACAGTTCGAACTATCTACGGGGCATTAGGAATCAAAATTTGGATATTTACAGACGAGGAATAACGGTCCTTCCGTTGTCTTTCTGTTCCACTCATCCGATCCGGCAATTGAATAAAAATCACAAACTCGTTCATCTTTTTTCCAAAATAAAAAAAAATTATAATTTTTAGAATTCTATAAGGTTGAATAACAATTCGATTGACTCCATATAATTGCTATGCTTAGTGTGTGACTCGTTGGTTTTTTATTTAGGGTTAGGATTAAAAAGCAAGGGACCACCCCCTAGTATGAACTAATAACTAGATAACTAATAACCAGCTCATTGCTTCGTATTATCTAGATCCAAGGAACCGGTCACTATATGATTGATGTATCGATCATATTGTTGTAGCAACTGAAATCTTACATAAAAGACAAGTCAATAAGATTCTAAGTGAAGCAAAAACAAAGGGATATGGATAGGTGGAGGGGTGAGAGAAAGAAAGAAAAAGAATAGCAATGATATATGATTCCAATATGTATGGTCTATGAACTATCTCAAAAAAGGCAGTGTAATAAAGCATTAATACGTATTTGATTCGTCCATAATTAATAATGAATTAGATGAATCCAATTCATAAGAAAAAAAATTATAAAGAGCATCAAGTCAATAAAGACTGAGTAGATTGATTTAGGAACAATTTTTATTAGGAGCTCCATTGCAGAGTTTGGGCCTAGCCATTAATCGAGAACGAGAAGCAATGGGAACGACGGAACCCGTGACTGCATAAGATTCCTTGAAAACGAATCCTAATGATTCATTGGGTGGGATGGCGGAACGAGCCAAGAACCAATTCTATTCTGTTAGGTTATGGGTTATGGGATGCCCCTACGAATGAAAGGTGATGTTAAAAGGGCAAATATTCGCCCGCGAAAGCCTTATTGGATTGCTAAGTTTTGGGTGATTGAATAAAGGTAAAAATAAAGATTCATTAATTTAAGACAATTATTTTAAATTAAATAGAATTCTATTTTTTTTTATTCTATTATATATTCTTAGATTTACAAAATTTAATAGAAATTATAATATATCTTTATATATTATAATTTTATAATTATAAAGAAAATAAAAATAATAGAATCGAAATCTATTTATAATTTTATATACGAGCAAGATATAACAATTCCTACGTGACAGATTCGATCTCAAAAAATTCCATGATGTATTATTTTATTCATTAAATACAAATAAATATCTGTAATATTTTTGAATTGTTTCATTCGCGAGGAGCTGGATGAGAAGAAACTCTCATGTCCGGTTCTGCAGTAGAGATGGCATTGAGAAACAACCATCAACTATAACCCCAAAAGAACCAGATTTCGTAAACAACATAGAGGAAGAATGAAGGGAATATCTTATCGAGGCAATCGAATTTGTTTCGGCGGATACGCCCTTCAGGCACTTGAACCCGCTTGGATCACATCTAGACAAATAGAAGCGGGGCGACGAGCCATGACAAGATATGCGCGTCGTGGTGGAAAAATATGGGTACGTATATTTCCAGACAAACCTGTTACAGTAAGGCCTACCGAAACACGTATGGGTTCGGGGAAAGGATCTCCCGAATATTGGGTATCCGTCGTTAAACCGGGTCGAATACTTTATGAAATGGGTGGAGTATCAGAAATTGTAGCCAGAGAAGCTATTTCTATAGCTGCGTCCAAAATGCCTATACGAACTCAATTCGTTATTGTGGAATAGGGGTATGAAACGAAAGGGAAGGGGCCTTGTGATGAAAAAAACCGCAATTTCTTTATTTCTATTTCTGGACAAACAATATTTCTTCTTTTTTTCTTCGCGCTTTGAAAGAAAAAAAAGAATAATAATAATAATATGATTCAACCTCAGACCTATTTAAATGTAGCGGACAACAGCGGGGCTAGAGAATTAATGTGTATTCGAATCATAGGAGCTAGTAATCGCCGATATGCTCATATTGGCGACGTTATTGTTGCTGTAATCAAAGAAGCAGTGCCCAATATGCCTCTACAAAGATCAGAAGTAATCAGAGCTGTAATTGTACGTACATGTAAAGAACTCAAACGTAACAATGGTATGATAATACAATATGATGACAATGCAGCAGTTGTCATTGATCAAGAAGGAAATCCAAAAGGAACTCGAGTTTTTGGTGCGATCGCTCGGGAATTGAGACAGTTGAATTTTACTAAAATAGTCTCATTAGCTCCTGAGGTATTATAAATACTAATAGACGAGAACATAATCATAATATAGATAAGTAGGTCATCTAAAATAAAATAATAGGCTATCTGAAATAGTAGGGTATCTAAATAAGATTCATTTAATCAGTAGAATGCATTAGTAGATTGTTTCTCACGCATATACCTTAAATAATAAAAAAAGAAGAAAAAAGCAGAGCATGTTGATTATATAAAAACTCGGGGGCACCAATAATTATAGTTCATCATGGGTAGGGACACTATTGCTGAAATAATAACTTCTATACGAAATGCTGACATGGATAAAAAAGGAACGGTTCGAATAGCATCTACAAATATCACCGAAAACATTGTTAAAATACTTCTGCGAGAAGGCTTTATCGAAAATGTGAGAAAACATCGAGTAAGCAATAAATTTTTCTTGGTTTCAACTCTGCGACATAGAAGGAATAGAAAAGGGCCATATAGAACTGTTTTAAAACGTATCAGCCGACCCGGCCTACGAATCTATTCCAACCATCAACGAATTCCTAGGATTTTAGGAGGAATGGGTGTTGTAATTCTTTCTACTTCTCGAGGTATAATGACAGACCGAGAGGCTCGACTAGAAGGAATCGGAGGAGAAATTTTGTGTTATATATGGTGATCTTTCTGGTATCCGAATTGCATCCGTAACTTCCTCTTTGTTTTGTGAAAAAAAAGAGAAAAGGCGGGTTGTCTAATATCACTCCTCCTCCATTAGTTGATAATTCAAGGGGGTTACCTGGAATGAAAGAACAAAAATGGATTCATGAAGGTTTAATTACTGAATCACTTCCCAATGGTATGTTTCGGGTTCGTTTAGATAATGAAGATCTGATTCTAGGTTATGTTTCAGGAAGGATCCGACGTAGTTTTATACGGATACTGCCAGGCGATAGAGTAAAAATTGAAGTAAGTCGTTATGATTCAACCAGGGGACGCATAATTTATAGACTCCGCAACAAAGATTCGACCGACTAAGCGGCTTTTTCAACATCCCTCTCGTGCGGATGCAATTGGAGGTTCAAAATTTCAAGAGACTTATTTTCTTCCAAGGAGTAGATTCGAAATTAAGGTAAGGAATTACAAATATGAAAATAAGGGCCTCCGTTCGTAAAATTTGTGAAAAATGTCGACTGATCCGCAGGCGGGGACGAATTATAGTAATTTGTTCCAACCCAAGGCATAAACAGAGACAGGGATAATCTTTCTTAAAAGGGACTCTCAAAAGGACCCAATACACAAATAAAGGATCTGTTTTGACATGAAATGGATATTTCCGTATATCTCTGACTCATATTTATGAGATGATAAAATATGACAAAAACCATACCAAGAATTGGCTCGCGCAGGAATGGACGTATTGGCTCACGTAAGAATGGACGTCGAATACCAAAAGGAGTTATTCATGTTCAAGCAAGTTTTAACAATACCATTGTAACGGTTACAGATATACGGGGTCGGGTAGTTTCTTGGTCCTCAGCCGGTACTTGTGGCTTCAGGGGCACAAGAAGAGGGACGCCATTTGCTGCTCAAACCGCAGCCGCAAATGCTATTCGTACAGTAGTAGATCAGGGTATGCAACGAGCAGAAGTCATGATAAAAGGTCCTGGTCTTGGAAGAGATGCAGCATTACGAGCCATTCGTAGAAGTGGTATACTATTAAGTTTTGTCAGAGACGTAACCCCTATGCCACATAATGGATGCAGGCCTCCTAAAAAAAGACGTGTATAGAAATAAAATAAGAATTGAACGGATTTCAAGAGAAATAAATGATTCAATAATCTGATCAAATAATAAATATTATTATGCTTCGAGAGAAAGTAGCAGCATCTACTCGGACACTACAGTGGAAGTGTGTTGAATCAAGAGCAGACAGTAAGCGTCTTTATTATGGACGTTTTCTTTTGTCTCCACTTATGAAAGGTCAAGCCGATACAATAGGCATCGCGATGCGAAGGGCTTTGCTTGGAGAAATAGAAGGAACATGTATCACACGCGCAAAATCTGAAAAGATACCACATGAATATTCTACCATAGTAGGTATTGAAGAATCAGTACATGAAATTTTCATGAATTTGAAAGAAATTGTATTGAGAAGTAATCTATATGGAACTCGCGACGCATATATTTGTGTCAAGGGTCCTGGATATGTAACTGCTCAAGACATCATCTTACCGCCTTCTGTGGAAATAGTTGATACTACACAGCATATAGCTAGCCTGGTGGAACCAATTGATTTGTATATTGGATTACAAATCGAGAGGAATCGCGGATATCGTATGAAAACACCAAAAAACGCTCAAGAAGGAAGTTATCCTATCGATGCTGTATTCATGCCTGTTCGAAATGCAAATCATAGTATTCATTCTTATGGGAATGGGAATGAAAAACAAGAGATACTTTTTCTTGAAATATGGACGAATGGAAGTTTAACTCCTAAAGAAGCACTTTACGAGGCCTCCCGTAATTTGATTGATTTATTTATTCCTTTTCTACATGCAGAAGAACAAGACACAAATTTAGAGGACAATCAAAAAAGGGTTACTTTACCCTTTTTTACTTTTCATGATGGGTTGGATAAACTAAGAAAAAACAAAAAAGAAATCGAATTGAAATGTATTTTTA